CTCGAATAAATTATGAATTTTCTAGGATATTATTAAAGATCTTATCGAAAACTTACAGCAGCTTGCCAAACAAAGGCTAAGAGAAAAAAAAACAAAGGTATGACTGGCATAAAATCTACGATTGGATTCAAAAAAGCATAGGCCTCAGGCAATTTGCCTAAGAAAAAACTACTCGAATAAAGGGCAGAATTAAGACAGATCAAACTAAAGATATTAAGCATAACAGACATTTTGTTCTTGCAGATAATTGCATTTTGATTGAATTATGGATATAAGGAAAAAGTAAGTAAGGTAGACAAAAAAATCCTTCTTTAAACCCACCCAATCAAAAATCTTCTCATTCTCAATGAGAATATAGAAGAAATCATATTTTCATACAATATCTTAATTGAATTATATGTAATGATCAATAAATTCAGTTAAGTTATCTACCTACACTTAGCAAAAGCACAGGAATCTATTCTATAGATATTTGGACTGCAGTTGACAAACAACCAATACTAATAATAACTACTAATATATAGTATATTTTCTTTATCTTTAATATTCTTTATTAATATTAATTATTAGTCTTGACTAGAAATGGGGCGTGGCCAAGTGGTAAGGCAACGGGTTTTGGTCCCGTTATTCGGAGGTTCGAATCCTTCCGTCCCAGAGCATATCCAATCTAAAAATTGTTTTGAACAAATATCCAAATGTCAAATAGACAAATATATATTTAAGGATGGGTACGTTTTGAATCGAGATAATAAAGAATCTATTCCGTAAGTAAAGTAAATAAGGGAGCCCCCCCCTTTTTATTTATTATTTTCTGTATATCTCTTAATTCATCCTAAACAATAGGAAGTTCTTGGTGAATTCATTAGTCAATAGAGTGAACTATCTTAAACTATCTTAATAGTAATGAGTTAGGCTAAAAAAAAGAGCAAGGGAAGGTATAAATTTTAATATCTGTGCTTGCTCGAATCTTATTAATAGATAGTCATGTAACTGATTCGTTTTCTTTGAATCTCATTTTTAGGTATTTTTGTTTGGACCTAATGAAGAATAGAAAATCTATGTAACGGTTGAGACATAATTGAAAATTTTATTCATTTTATAGAAAAATATAGAATTTAATAAATATTTGGAATGATTCCCTATTAAAAATAGTTTAATCTTCGATACTCAAAAAGTAGAAAATAGGACAACCTATTACAACCTATCTTATTAAGTTAAGTCACTTGAAGATGCAGATTTCATTTCTTCGTGTTATTTTTCTATTTATGTATGTTAAAGAGGGGGTCTTGCTAAGACTTCTTCAGAAAAGAATAATCTTTATTATTTACCCGTATATATATAGAGAAGAAAAGTGCATAGATTACAATATCTATGCACCATATATGCACCATATTGAACCAATGACTATTCATGATTCCATGATTGAATCAACTCCATGCCGCTTCTAAATTAGAGGAATGTTATGGTAAAACTTCGTTTGAAACGATGTGGTAGAAAGCAACGTGCGACTTGAAAGACATGATCCGCTGTGGATTCTTACATCCACCATTTTATATAGGAATGAAGGTGCTCTTCGCTCGACATCATTTGTTCTGTTCCACAGGAACCTCTCTTTTTGTTGGGTTGTAATGTAAATAGTGCATGATGAAGCTCGAGTAAAAAAAAAAAAAGAAAGTATTCATTTCTCGGGGCAAGGATCTAGGGTTAAAATCAATAAATTGAACAACTTCGTAAATATATCTTCGATATAGAAATCGAAAGAATCCACTTCGAGCAAGTTTCCAATTCAAAAGGACATTTTGTTGATCAAACTTTTTTGATACAAAGTGTATCACTCGGAATCAGTCGTCCACAGGATTCTTGAAATCACAAAAAAAGGTATGTTGCTGCCATTTTGAAAGGATTAAGAAACACCGAAGTAATGTCTAAACCTAATGATTTAAAATAAAACAAAGATAAAGGATTCTAGAACAAGGAAACACCATTTTAATTGTCTCAATAACGGAAAAAGAATATAAATAGATTTGAAACGAGACAAACAAAAAAAGGGGGTAAAGACTACTCAATAAAGATTTTTCTTTGAACTATTTGACAGTTAGCCAACTTGAGTTATGAGTACGAATGAACGGTTTCCTTTTTTAAGAATATAAGAAGGAAGAAGAAAAGGGTGAATGGAATTAAATAAGAGTCTAATTCATTTGTCATTTATTTGAATTCCATACACAGATAAAACTTCAAACCAAATCATTTTATCTTGAGCCGTACGAGGAAAAAACTTCCTATACGTTTCTCGGGGGGGTATTGTTCATCTATATCTATCCCAATGAGCCGTCTATCGAATCGTTGCAATTGATGTTCGATCCCGAAGAGAAGGAAAAGATCTTCAGAAACTGGGTTTTTATGATCCGATAAAGAATGAAACTTATTTAAACGTTCCTTCTATTCTATACTTCCTTGAAAGGGGTGCTCAACCTACAGGAACTGTTCGGGATATTTTAAAGAAGAAGGGGCTTTTTAAGGAACTTCGCCTTAATCAAACGGAATTCAATTAAGGAAATACAAAAAAATTAAGGGGGGATACAAAAAAAATAATATATAAGTTACTACCCCCCTTTTCCGCTCTATCCATATCGATTTATTTTATCATTATATATCCTTACTTCATCCTTACTTCTACTCAATCCTATGTTTTAGAATGACAAAACTTTCTTTTTTAAAAAAACGTGGACATTCCCTTCAATTGGTTAGTTTCATTGGAATTCTACTAATAAAAAAGGAATCAAGTTTGCTTATTCCACTTAGTTAGATGGATTGACTATATTATTCATTATGGATAAAAGAAATCCGATATTTTTTTCATTTCACTTCTTACTTTTTATTTATTTTATACTTTTTATATCTGTGTAGGTTAGAATTAGATATATGGTGCCAGTCTAACACAAGTTCTTATTTAATTTTTTTATTTAATTTTTAATTAATTAAAATTAATATATTAAAAAATATATTAAATATGAATTTGAAATAAAATTAGAAAAATTCTATTTTGAGTTTTTTCCATTGTATTCTTTTTTTGTCAACATTTATATTGACAACAGTGTATCGAACAAATATAATTCATCGTGATAAATGAAGTGGATCTTTTTATTTCTGGCCCATAGGTTTCGAGGTTTCGGTTTTACTTTCATTTCAAGTGGTGGGTCCTTTAATACAAGGATACTAAAGAATACAAGGATACTAAAGAGTCCTTTTTATTGAAATCTTATTGAAAAAGTAGATAATCTAAAAAAAGAGGGGTCTATTTTGCATTTTATACTTTTTCTCTTTTTTAATTTATTCTGATTGTATCTACACATTTTTTATTTTGGGGTTGCTAACTCAACGGTAGAGTACTCGGCTTTTAAGTGCGGCTAAGATCTTTTACACATTTGGATGAAGGGAAGGATTCGTCCATACCATCGGTAAAGTTTGTAAGACCACGACTGATCCTGAAGAAAGGGAATGAATGGAAAAAAGAGCAGGTCGGAGCAACGGATAGTTCTGAGAATATTTGATTTTGATCGGGCTAAAACCTTATTGGAATTCTTGGAAGGAACAAAATGAAGTTGGGTCGAATTAATAAATGGATAAGGCTCTAGGGCTTCAATTTCAATTCATTATATATAGGGAAAGAAAAAGTAACGGGCTTTTCTTCTTGATTTGAATAATTCCCCATCTAATTACATGTTAAAAATAGATTAGTACCTGATGCGGGAAAAGCTTTCCCCCCATGAGTGGATTCTCTTTTTTTTGATTTCTTTCTGTTAATGAATCCTAATTATTGCCATTCCCTAATATAGAATGGAGATGTGTGTGTAGAAGAAGCAGTATGTTGATAAAGACAGTTTTTTCCAAAATCAAAAGAGCGATTAGGTTGAAAAAAATAAAGGATTTCTAACCATCTTGTTTTATTAGACTATAACATAGTCTAATGAACATAGACTAATGAAATGGAAAAAAGAGGGTAGAGAATCTGTTGGTAAGTTTATCTGTCTCCGAGGTATCTATTTTTAGATAATACCTTGTTTTTACTGTATCGCACTATGTATCATTTCATAATCCTCCCAATCTTCTACTTTTGGTTCAAATAGAATTTCAAATGGAGGAACTTCAAAGATATTTACAGCTAGATAGATCTCAACAACACGACTTTCAATATCCACTTATACTTCAAGAGTATATTTATGCACTTGCTCATGATCATGATTTAAATCAATCAATTTTTTTAGAAAATTCAGGTTATGACAAGAAATCTAGTTTACTAATTGTGAAACGTTTAATTACTCGAATGTATCAACAGAATTTTTTTTTTATTTCTGTTAAAAATTCTAACAAAAATCAAATTTTCGGGCGCAACAAAAATTTGTATTATCAAATAATATCCGAGGGATTTTCATTTATTGTCGAAATACCTTTTTCTCTACGACTAATATCCGTTCTAGAACTAGAACGGAAAAAGACATTCCAATCTCATAATTTACGATCAATTCATTCAATATTTCCTTTTTTAGAGGACAATCTTTCACATTTAAATTGTGTGTTAGATATACTAATACCCCACCCTGTCCATCCGGAAATCTTGGTTCAAACTCTTCGTTTTTGGGTAAAAGATGCCTCTTCTTTGCATTTATTACGATTCTTTCTACACGAGTATTGGAATACTTTTATTATCCTAAAGAAAACTAGCTCTTCTTTTTCAAAAATAAATCAAAGATTCTTCTTCTTCTTATATAATTCTCATGTATATGAATACGAATCCCTTTTTTTCTTTCTCCGCAAACAATCTTCTCATTTACAATCAACATCTTCTGGAATCTTTCTTGAACGAATCTATTTCTATGGAAAAATAGAGCGTCTTGTAGAAGTCTTTTCTAAAGATTTTCAAAGTAATCTTTGGTTGTTTAAGGATCCGTTCGTGCATTATGTTAGGTATCAAGGAAAATCCCTTTTGGCTTCAAAAGAAA